CCGCCGATGTAGCATTATAGACTGTATTGTTACTCTTGCTCCCATCAGGATAAATCTGACCCCTTCCTCTATTTCCACCCACATATATTGGATATTTTAAGAAGTGAACGTCTTTCTTCGTTGCAGGGTCGGGGGAAAGAATGGGAAAGACAATTTCACTATATTTCTGGCCGGGAACAGGACCTATTACAAGAATATTTCTTTTATTGGGACGGTAACTCTGAAAGGATAGATTTACCGTCCTTTCTTTCACCTCGGGAGAAATACGATCGGGGGGGGCTAATTCAAATCCTTCGGGTAAAATAAGAACAGCTCCCACATTCAAAGCCCCCTTTTTCCCATTAGCAAGAACTTGTTTCAGTTGCATATCATAGGGGATTCGAACAACTGCTTCAAATACAGTATCAGGAAGTACAGTTTGCGGAACTTCAATATCCACGGGCTTATTAGCTAAATGGCAATTTGCACATACAATTCGTCCAGTTGCTTCACGCGGATTTTCATAACCCTGCTGCGCAAAAATGGGATATGCATTTGAAATAGATACCCGAGTTATTACATATATCATGATCGATACAGAAATGGATCGAGTCATCTGTTCCTTTACCCAAGAAAAAATATTTATATTTTGCATGGTTCAATCATTGATCCCAGAATTTCTACAATAAATTAGAAAGGGAACTAACTAGTGTAGTTCCCTATCCACGAGTCTGCCATTGTACTGGAATAATTGTACTAGAATATGGGACGAATACCTTGAACAGGTATAATAAAGAATAAGTCAGATTGAAAATACTTTCTTTATTCTTTAAACACGAAGAAACATTCTTATTTGATTGATATCAAGAGATCAAATGAGTTCTTTATTCGTTGATTGAATGATAAATGACTACAAGCGAAGGAGATACACGATTTAAATAATAAAAGATCCAATATTTCACAATTGTATCTAGAATAACTGGAAAAGTGGAAACAAGACCGGATATAATTTTATCGTTATGAGCCAATCCAAAATCGTTGTAGACCGAACCAATCATAAGTTCCCAACCATGGGTTGAATGAAATCCGATCCATAAATCAGTAACTAAAAGAATTGAAAAAGCTTTTATTGTGTCACTCAAGTTATACAGGAATTCCTGAACCCAAGAATTAAGAATAACAAGTTCTTCATTACCCAGAATACAATAACCACTTAGAATAGCGAAACAGATTATATTTGTCGATAAATTAAAAATGATATGGAGATTATACTCATCGTGTGTTTTGACTAATTGTACCGTTTCCTTGTGTATTCCTATACGAAGCTTTTGTATCTGTGTTTCAGGGTATTCCTTTATCATTTCGTCCAAGAGGAATAGTTCTTCTAATTCTATAAATTTTTCTAGAATCCTTTTCTCTTGAATATCATTCAAGAAAGTTTCAGATTGCCGGGTATTCCACCAATTAATAACCCAAGGTTCCAGACTTTTATTAAATGAAAGAGAGACCCACCAGGGCAAAAATACTATGGATACAAGATATGGGAGGGAAGTCAATGATTTTTTTTTCATTTTTTATCTGTAAATTGTTAATGAATCTGCTGCATTCGTGGATTTTATCAGATATTTATCTGAACACAAATTCTATAACTAAGGTATCGTATCGAACCAATGAATCTATTCCCATTTTTGTGTCAAAATTTAGTCCTTGTATTTAGAAAAATTGAGATATCTCTATTGGGTAAATTCCAACTAATTTCATCTCCATTTGTTATTTGGTCCTGTCGATGAATACTCGAAAATCCACTAGAAGTAACGAATATGATTTGGATTTCGAAACAAAAAAATGCCTTCTCGGATCAATTAATTATTTCGAAATGTTTCACCGCCTAACCACAGTCCAGGAATAATGTAACCTATAAATTCGAAATATTGGGTCTAAAAAGATGAATTCTGTATTACGAAATAAATGTTCGAATATGTTTGATGAATGCATACTTAATTAGACTTTTTATTTTTATTAGTATAAATTATATAAAATTTTATTTAGTATAAATTATAAATTGGGGGCTCCCTGCGCATAAAAAAAAAGGGTTTTGGTATAGAAAAAATGGATTTTTATTAGAGTTTAGTTGTTCCATATAAAATCTCCCACTTTATGTTTTATTCCATGTGGGTTTACCCGCTAACAGAAGGGAGAAATAAAATCTAATATGTTTTGATCAAATAAGTCTTTTGAAGAAACTTCAATTGTATTAAAAAGGGAATTAGCAAGTTCCCTACCTCATACTGAGAAAACATTAATTCTTCATTTCAAAATACTTCGATTGGTACACGCAAGAAATATGCTAATTCGGCAGCTTTTTGTTCAATTTCTCGTGGAGTAAGATTCTCATCAGTGCCAGTCAAGGGAACCGCCTCTTGGCCTCTTATTTCCATATAAAGGACACGACGAGGATAAAGACCCTCTTTAACCTCCATTCTGATGGATTGTATATCTCTCATAAGGAAACGAAGGAAAATGCGACGATTTATTCCAGGAAATCCCCAACGAAAAATACAAACAATTCCTTCTTTTCTATCAAATCGGTCATAACCACTACCTACATTCCACGTAATTGTACACCACAAATAGGAGCTAATAAATAGACCCGCGATCCCATAAAAAGACATTATGATCCCTTGCGGAAAAAAAAATATTTGCTGAGATGGAAATACGGATATAAGATTCCTACCGAGATAACTGGAAGTTCCAACCACTAAGAACCCTAATGAACCTAAAAAAAGGCTACAGGCCAAAAAAAAATTACTTGTTTTTCGAGACCCCGTTATAAGTTCTATCCAGATATGCTCTGATCGCCAGTTCATACTATACTTACTATACTAAGGTTGTATTCGATTGGAATTGAGAGAATAACCCAAATGAATTTGACTTTACTTTTCTTGACCCCCAAGTAACTCTCATTAACTAGCACTATTTTGACGGGAACTATTAGGAGTAATTAGTTAGATAAATTGACTTTATATTTAAAACTATTCGCCGATCCATTTTTAACCAGCTATACCCATATAGAATCTGCATTTATGTAGATATCGTGTATCCGTATGCATATGAGTCTCTCATTTGTGTTCGGAAAGAGCCACATATCGTACCATATTAGACTAAATAAATATTTGTATTATGATCCAGTGTTGAAATAAATTGATGAGATTTGCTCTCATCGAATCTAGACAATCTTATTTTCTTGGACATGAAGAGATAAAGAAGCCATTGCAATTGCCGGAAATACTAGGCCCACTAAAGGCACAAAAATAGAGGGTAGATCTGTCATAGAATGGGTGTCCCAATTTAATATTTGTATTTTAAAGATATCTTCTGATAAGTATATCTAATATAAATAATATTAAGTAGTTAATAAGTGCAAGGAATATAGACCTGAATTAAGTGTACCTAATTCATCGTTCTACATAAATATGTATGATAATTCACTTTAATATAAAAAACTTTCCTATTCTTCTTCTTCCATCCTTTTTTATTCTTTACTCTTTCTATTTTTTTTTTTTTACTAAGGGTATTAAAGAGTTTATTATGAGTTCGCGACTTTCACTAATCGAATCCAACAAAGCAAACGGTAACTCAATTCTATAATAAAAAATAAAAGTGAGGGTTCTTTCACTCCTTTCTATAATATATCATAGAGGGTTCTTTACACTCCTTATCTATAATATATCATATTTGAATCTTAATATTAATTATAAGATATAAGATTCAAATATGATATATTATTAATAAGATAATTAAGATATATTTATATTATTTTCTCTATTAAAATGAAATTAATACGTTAAGAAGACCAAATAAAATTCTTTTTTTATTAATGTCTTCCCTTCCCCCAATTCCTCGGAAGGAGAAACTTACTCTTTTATCTTTTTTATCCTATTGATTTATAAAGGATTCATGATTAGTAATCAGGAATAGGGATAAGATAAAAATATAGAATAATCGATCTGGAGGAAAAAATAATAATTATCCAAAACTTCCGGCTCTTACTACAAGTGGAACTTATGTCACCAAAGAAAACACCACTCTTTTTAACTTAAACTTAACTTAAGTTTTTTTACGATGAACTAAATACTCGTTCGCTACAAATAATTGAATTGAATCGAGTGCTATACTTTAATATATTGAATTTTTATTCAGAGGAAAGAAACCGTGGAGCTGAAATAACTCACTCAGAACACCCCTTAAAGGATTACGTGGTACGATTGGGTCGAATAAGCCCTTATGGAATGAATACTCAGCCGCTTGTGAACCATCGGGTACTGTTTTATTCAATGTTTGTTCAATTACTCTTTTACCCGCAAATGCAATGTAGGCATTTGGTTCAGCAATAATGACATCTCCCAACATACCAAAACTGGCTGTTACTCCACCAGTTGTAGGAGATGTCAGGATTGATATATAGAATAACTTTTTATTTGATTGATAATCATATAAAGCAGAAGATATTTTAGCCATTTGCATCAAGCTCAAACTTCCTTCTTGCATGCGTGCTCCCCCAGAAGCACACACAATAATGACAGGTAAAGATCGATTAGTAGCATACTCGATCAAACGGGTGATTTTCTCGCCGACTACGGATCCCATACTACCTCCCATAAACTGAAAATCCATAACCCCAACTGCTATTGGAATACCATTTAGTTGACCTATGCCTGTTTGAACAGCTTCAGTTAAACCCGTTTTTCTTTGATAAGAATCAATACGATCTTTATAAGGTTCTTCCTCTGAATGAAATTCAATAGGGTCCATAGAGACCATCTCTTCATCCATAGGATCCCAAGTGCCCGAATCAATCAAAAGTTCGATTCTATCTGAACTACTCATTTTCAAATGATATCCACACTGTTCACAAATATTCATTTTTGACTTAAAAAATTTTTTATAATTTAATCCATAACAATTTTCGCATTGAACCCATAAATGTTTGTATCTTTGATTTATATCGAAATCATTAGACT